CTCTTTTTAGAAAAAAAAAAATGAAATTGTACAGGTTAGCATTAGAAACTTATTTTGTGATGATGCTAGCTGTTATCATTTGTTAACACTTTTTGGTCTATTTTTTTTTTTGTGTAAAATTGCTAAAAGTTTGTTAACAAATGATAATCTCAATTTAAACCTTTTTTTTTTTTTCTTAAAATCAGTGAAAAATTTTCTATATATAATATTATATTAGTTAATAATGTATAAATCACTAATATTATATAAATCATTAAAGAATTATAAGATCAAGGTGTTATATTAATCAACTTTGAACAGTTTATGAGGCATGATGTTGATTAGTGAACTATAGCCTCATTAACATATAAATAATTTATGAAGGAAAATCCTTAAGAGAAGAAAAACGTTAAAAAATATTTTACTTATATATTAAAATAAAATATAAAGGATAAATAATCTTTTAATTAAAATACATTATATATTGATAAATATATAATAGATATATATAAAATAATATTTATTATTATATAATAATATAATTTTTATAAAGAAGAGAAATTTTCAAAAATTTTTATTTTATATTTTAATTTTTAGTTATAGAAAAATTTGGATAAATTTGTAAAAATTAAAATTTTATAAATATACATCTAAAACTATAATTTAAAGTTGATTAAAATTGATTTAAATATTAGTTTAATTTTTAACCTGAATTTATAATTATTATACTTATAATGTAACAAAAAAATATCGAAAAAGTTGTTAAAATTTTTAGCAAATTTAGTGAAAATTTGATTGACAGGGATTCTCATGATAGGAAATAATTTTTAAAAGTAAAATGATTGATAATTTGGTTATTTTTAGAATTATCACTTAAATTTAAACCATATGAAAAATGTAAAAAATTTTTTTTTAAAAAATCACAAATTTTACAAAATTTTACAAAAATATTTTTGTACTATAAAAATTTATTTAACTTAATTTTCAAAGTAGTTTTAATAAATCTATACTTGATTATTGAATTAAAAATTTTTTATAGTAATTTTTAATTTGGTCTGTTTTTTTATATAATATTATATTAATTAATAATTAATTCAATAATATTATAATAATCAATAATTATAGTTTATTTGTTAAGGTATTATATTATTAATAATGTTATACTTATCATGAGTCCGATTAATAAATTATTAGTAATTAATCTTTAAATGATTATAAAAAAAAAAAATAAGAAAGAATAGTTAAATTAATATAATTTTTATTTTTAATATATATAAATATTTAATTTAATATTAATTAATTATTATATTATTTATTTATTATATTTATATTTAAATAACAATTATATTATTATATAAAAATATAAATTTTATATAATAATAAATTAAATTAAAAAAAAAAAAAAGGGGGTATATGTGATATATAATTTTTTATTAATTAATATTTGAACAAAATTTATTTTTATTTTATTGATTTATGTTTTATTAGTATATTAAAACTAAAAGTTAATTTATTTTTAATTTTGTTAATTTAAATTTTTATTACAAAAAGTTAAACTAATTAATTTTATTGAATTAATATCATTTTTTTTTCTGTTTGTTTTATTTAACCTAATTTGAAGAAGTTTTTCAATAAAATTTATATTTAATATTAATTAAATTTTTAGTTTGATTATTTATTCTAAATTTACTATTCTATTAAATTTTAATTTATACAAGTTTTAAAAAATTTTTCTTAAAAATGAAAAAAAAATATTATTAAAATCGGGTTAAAATATTTTAATAAATAAATTATTTTATTATTGATATTTTTAATGTTAAAATTTTATTATTATTTTATTAAATAATTAATAATCGGGGGGTTTTAATTTTAAATTTATTATTTTATTAATTAGGGTTGGGTTTTAATTTTTACTATTTATTTTAATTTAATTGGGTTGATATATAATTCACTAACATATCAAATTTACTAGATCACTAATTGGGTTTATTACAATAATTGATTGATTTAATAAATAAATTTTTAATATTGATTTAAAATTTTATTAGGGTTTAGTTATTTAATTAAAATTATTAATTAATTGATTATATAAATTTGTGTTTTATTTTTATATAATATTAATTTTTTAAATAATTTTATTTTTGGAATTGGATTTAATAAATCTTTTTGATTTTTAATGGGTTAATTTTATTAATTAGGGTTGGGTTTTAATTTTTACTATATATTTTAATTTAATTGGGTTGATATATAATTCACTAACATATCAAATTTACTAGATCACTAATCGGGTTTATTACAATAATTAATTGATTTAATAAATAAATTTTTAATATTGATTTAAAATTTTATTAGGGTTTAGTTATTTAATTAAAATTATTAATTAGTTGATTATATAAATTTGTGTTTTATTTTTACATAATATTAATTTTTTAAATAATTTTATTTTTGGAATTGGATTTAATAAATCTTTTTGATTTTTAATGGGTTAATTTTATTAATTAGGGCTAGGTTTTCATTTTTATTTAATCTTTGTTTTTAAATTTATATTTTATTTGTTAGGATTTTATTGATTTAATAATTATTTTAATCAATAAAATAAGAATCAGTGTTTTGTTAATTAGGGTTGTTGAGTTTAAAATTTGTTTATTCTAAATTTTATCTCGGAAATAGGGAGGAATTGTACTAATTTTTATTGTCTTTATTTTAAGAATTTTTATAATTCATTAATTTTTATTTTGTTGCTTGAAATGTTTTATATATTTATAAGTATATAAAAATTTTTAATAGAAAAGTTAAAAACTAGCTTTTAAGTTTGGTTTATAATAAAATTATATGAAAATTTTTTATTAATTATTGTTTTCAATAATGAGTTTTAAATATTAAGAAAACTTAGATTTAGTTATTTATTTAAGGGTTGGCTAATTAAGTGCCAGCAGCCTCGGTTATACTTAGCACTCAACTTAATTTTTATTAGTTCTGATTAGTATAAATATTATTTTTAATTTAAAAATTTAAGGTGAAATTTTATTTTTATTTCAATTTTTTATTTATGATTTTCAATAAATTAATTAGAAAACTAGAATTAGATACTCTATTATTATAATGTAATATTAAAACTTTATTATTATTAGTTAAGTTCTTTTAAAGTAAATGTTTATGGCGGTATTTTATTCCACTCAGAGGAACCTGTTCTGTAATTGATAATCCACGATTAAATTTACTTAATTTTTGTTTAAATATCGTTGTTAAATTTATTAGTGGTTTTTATAATTTAGTTTTTTTTATTAAAAGTTAATTCAGATCAAGATATAACTATAATTAAGTAGAAATGGGTTACTATATAATAAATGATTCAATTTTTTAAATTTTGAGGATTAAGGATTTGAAAGTAAATTTTATTATTTTATACTGTTGATTTAGGCTCTAAAATATGTACATATCGCCCGTCGCTTTCATTTAAGGTGAAATAAGTCGTAACAAAGTAGATTTACCGGAAGGTGAATCTGGTCAAATTAATGCTTATGCGTCTTATTTACACTAAGAAATTTGGTTTATGAACCTGATTTGAATTTAAAAAATTATTTTTTTTAATTTTTTTTTTATTTTTAATTAAAATATTAAAATTTTATTATTTTATTAGTAAAAAATTGTATTTATTATAGATTATTATTATTGTGAAAGATTTCTTTTAAATATTTTAAAGAAGATTTAAATTTTTGTACCTTGTGTCTCAGGGTTTATTTAATTAAATTTGTATAATTTTTTCTCGAATTTATAAGAGTTAATTATGTGTTTATTTTACTGTTAAATAATTATTTATAACATATAGTTGGAAATGAAACGTTAATCGTTTATAAATATATCTAGTTGTCTAAGAAATAAATTTAATTTAGAATTATTTATAATTAATAATTTTTTATAATTAATAATTATTTTAGTTTAATTGCTTCAGGGATAAGCTGGAAGTATTATTTTTATTATTTAATTTTTTATTTAGATTTTAAGGATTAGAATTTTTCATAATTAAATTTGTGTAATAATAAATCTAATTATTTTAATTTTTATTTTAATATAAATATTTTATTGGGCTGAATAATTGAATTTTAAATTTTTTGTAATAATGATAAAATTAGTAAAATTTAATTTAAATTTAAAAAATGGTTTAATATAAGGATAATTAATTCGGCAAATAATTTTTCACCTGTTTAATAAAAACATGGCCTATTGATAATAATTTTAGGTCGTACCTGCCCACTGAAAATTAAATGGCCGCAGTATTTTAACTGTGCTAAGGTAGCATAATCATTAGTTTCTTAATTAGAAGCTGGAATGAAAGGTTTGATGAAAAAATAACTGTCTCTTTTTTAATTAGTTTGAATTTTATTATTAAGTAAGAAAGCTTAAATTGTTTTAAGGGACGAGAAGACCCTATAGAGTTTTATATTAAATATTTAAAATATATTTGGTATTTATTTCTTAAAGAATTTAATATTTAGTTGGGGTGACAGAAAAATTTAATTAACTTTTTTGCTTTAAAACCATTAATTTATGAATTTTTGATCCATTATTATGATTAACAGAATAAATTACCTTAGGGATAACAGCGTAATATTTCTTTGGAGTTCATATTTAAAAAAGTGATTACGACCTCGATGTTGGATTAAGATAAATTATCGGTGCAGTAGCTGATTAATTAGGTCTGTTCGACCTTTAAAATCTTACATGATCTGAGTTTAAACCGGTTTAAGCCAGGTTGGTTTCTATCTTTAAATATATATAATTTTTTAGTACGAAAGGATTAAAAATTAATTAAATTAATTATTTTTGAATAACTTTGTTATTTTGGCAGAATAGTGCGTTGGTATTAGAAACCTCTTATGTTTTTAACAAATAACACTTGAATAAGTATGATTTTTTTATAAGTTTAATTAATTATTTAATTTTAGTTGTCTGTGTACTATTAAGGGTTGCTTTTCTAACATTATTTGAACGAAAAATTTTGGGTTATATTCAGATTCGTAAGGGTCCTAATAAGGTGGGTTTTTTAGGGTTAGCTCAACCTTTTAGTGATGCTATTAAATTATTTAGTAAAGAACAAGTAAAACCTATTATGTCGAATTTTTATTTATATTATTTTTCTCCTGTTTTTAGTTTGCTTATTTCATTAATTTTGTGGTTTAGTTTTCCTTTTGTTTTTATGATTATTGATTTTGAATTTTCTATACTTTATATTGTAGGTATTTCTGGTATAGGTGTTTATGGTATTATAATAGCTGGTTGAGCCTCTAATAGAATTTATTCATTATTAGGTGGTATTCGTTCTATTGCTCAAACTATTTCTTATGAGGTTAGAATAATCATGTTAATATTATCAATGTTAGTATTTATTTCTAGTTTTAATATTATAGATTTTTTTCAATATCAAATTTATTGTTGATTTATTTTTTTAATATTTCCATTGGGTTTAATGATTTTTACAGTTTTTTTAGCTGAAACTAATCGAACTCCTTTTGATTTATCGGAAGGGGAATCTGAATTAGTTTCTGGTTTTAATATTGAATATAGAAGGGGGGGGTTTGCAATAATTTTTTTAGCTGAGTATTCTAGGATTATTTTTATAAGGTTTATTTTTTGTATAATATTTATAGGAGGTAATTTTTATTCTTTAGGGTTTTATTTTAAAATTATTTTTTTAAGTTTTATATGAATTTGAGTTCGAGGTAGACTACCTCGGGTTCGTTATGATAAATTAATAGATTTAACTTGAACTGTTTTTTTACCCCTTTCTTTATTATTTTTGATAGTTTATTTTAATTTGTGAATGTTTCTTAATATTATAAATTTTTAGTTAATAAAATTTAGTACAAGATAATAGAAATTTCTTTCTTTCTTATATTTTCAAAATATAAACTTAACAAGCTCATTATCTATTTAAAAATGATTGAATCTCATATTTTAAATGATATAAATAATAATAAATATGTTAAGAAATATACTAAAGTTATAATTTGTCCAATTAAAATATAAGGGTCTTCAACTGGGCGAGCTCCAATTCATGTTAAAAGAATTACTGTTCTTGTTAAAATTCAAAATAAAAATTTTCTTATAGGATAAAATTGGTTACTAAAATTAATTTTTTTTATGAGTGGTATTAAATATAAAATCCTGATTCTAAAAAATAGAAATAAAACTCCTCCTAATTTATTTGGGATTGAGCGTAAGATTGCATAGGCAAATAGGAAATATCATTCGGGTTGAATATGAATAGGGGTTACTAATGGATTAGCGGGGGTGAAGTTATCAGGGTCTGATAATAAGTATGGGTTTGATAATCTTAATATTACTAAAATTATTAATGTTACTAATATTAATAATAAATCTTTAATTGAATAATAAGGGTGAAATGGGATTTTGTCAATATTTCTAGATGTTCCTAATAAATTATTTGACCCTGTTTGGTGTAAAAATAATAAATGGATTATAACTATAGCTGATACAATAAATGGTAAAAGAAAATGGAATCTAAAAAATCGCGTTAATGTCGCGTTATCTACTGCGAATCCCCCTCAAATTCATTGTACTAATATAGTTCCTATATAAGGGATTGCTGAAATTAAATTGGTAATAACAGTAGCCCCTCAAAATGATATTTGACCTCATGGTAAAACATATCCGAGGAATGCTGTTGCTATAACTAATAATAGGATAGTTACACCTGATATTCATGTTTCTTTTAATTTGAATGAACCGTAATATAAACCTCGTCCAATATGGAAATATAAGCAAAAGAAGAAGAGGGAAGCTCCATTTGCATGAATGGTTCGAATTAATCATCCATAATTTACATTACGACAAATATGTGAAACTCTATTGAATGCTAATTCAATATTAGGACAATAGTGCATTGCTAGAAAAATTCCGGTTATAATTTGAATTATTAAACATAGTCCTAATAATGATCCGAAATTTCATATATATGTTAAATTTGAGGGAGAAGGGAGTTCGATTAGTGAATTATTAACAATTATAGTAAGTGGGGATTTTTTAAGATTTTTAGTTTTCATTATGATTTAAATCGTAATGGTCCTTTATTAATTTCTGAAATTTTAACTGCTAAAATTAATGTTAACAATAAGACAATTATAATTATTATTAATACTAAATTGAATGGATAGTTATAAAATTTTGTGATTAAATTATAAAAATTAGTTGTATTTTTTCTATTATATATTAATTCAATATTAAAATTTAAATACAAATAATTAAAAACTATTAATGTTGGTAGTGTTACTCAAATAATAAGAAGTTTTTTTGAGTGTTTAAATTTTTCATTTGAGGCAACATTTGTTATATATAAAAATAAAATTAATAATCCTCCAATTATTGTTAAAAATAGGATGTAAGAGAATCAAAAATTTATGAATATTGAACCAGTAATTAAAGCAATAATTATTGTTTGGATTAGGATTGTAAATCTTAATGTTACAGGGTGTTTTAGAAATATAAAAGTTACTGATATTCAGATTCTTAATATAATTATTATAATTATTCAAGAAATAGTTTATATAAAATTTAAATTTTGGAGATTTAAGATGGATTTTATTCTTTCTTGATAGTTTTAAAGAATTATCTAAAGCTGATTTACAAGACCAGAATTTTTTTTAAATTATTAAAACTTAATGAAAATCTTGAATTTTATTTGTTTGTTAATATTTTTTAGAGGGTTTATTTATTATTTAATATCTTCTTATCATTTTTTATTTTTATTATTAAGATTAGAATTTATATTTTTATCCTTGTATTTAATAATTTTTATTTATTTAAATTTTAGACCAATAAATCTTTCTTTTAATTTGGTTTTTTTATCTATAGGAGTGTGTGAAGGGGTTTTAGGTCTATCTCTAATAGTTCAAATAGTTCGTTCTTACGGTAATGATTTTTTGCAAATATTAAATATATTATGATAAAGTTAATATTTATATTATTATTTATAATTCCTTTAAGATTTTTTAATTTCTGGGTTTTTCAATTTTTTATATTTATTTCATGTTTAATATTTATTTTTATGTTTAATTTATCTTTTGATAATTTTAATTTAAGTTATTTTTTATCTATAGATTTATTTTCATATATATTTATTCTTCTTAGATTATGAATTTGTAGACTTATGGTTTTGGCTAGATCTAAAATTTATATTTTAAAAAATTTTTATAATTTTTTTAGTTTTAATGTTATTATTTTAATAATTAGATTAGTTTTTTTATTTTCTTCATTAAATTTATTTATTTTTTATTTATTTTTTGAAATTAGTCTTATTCCTTTAATAATAATTATTTTAGGATGAGGGTATCAACCTGAGCGTTTAATAGCTGGTATATATATAGTATTTTATACTTTAATATTTTCATTACCAATAATAATTGGTTTAGTTATATTGAAAAATTTTAATTTTAGACTTATATTTTTTAAATTAATTTCTATTGATTTTGGGTTTTTATATTTTGTTATTAATTTAGTTTTTTTTATTAAAATTCCTATGTTTTTTCTTCATTTATGACTACCTAAAGCTCATGTCGAGGCTCCTGTTTCAGGTTCAATAATTTTAGCTGGTATTATACTGAAATTAGGTGGCTATGGTTTAATTCGTTTTATAAAAGTTTTTCTTTATTATCATAGTACTTTTAATTTATTTTTTATTGTTTTAAGATTAGTAGGGGGTATATATATTTCTTTGATATGTTTGTATCAAACTGATATGAAGTCTTTAATTGCTTATTCTTCAGTTAGTCATATATCTTTAGTTTTATCAGGTATTCTTAGCTTAAATCTTTTTGGTTATTTAGGGGGTTTTATTATAATAATTGCCCATGGTCTTTGTTCTTCTGGTTTATTTTGTCTATCTAATATTTATTATGAGCGTTTTTATAGGCGTAGTTTTATGATTTTGAAGGGTTTAATTAATTTAATACCTTCATTTAGATTTTTTATATTTATTTTTTGTTCTAGTAATATATCTGCCCCTCCTTCTTTAAATCTTGTTGGAGAGATTATATTATTAATAAGATTGATTTCTTTTAATAATATTTTAATATATTTGTTGATTTTCCTTTGTTTTTTTAGTGCTTCTTATAGAATTTATTTATACTCATTTAGTCAACACGGTAAAATAAGTTCTATAATTTATTCGTTTTGGGGTGGTAATAATCGAGAATTTTTATTGTTAGCTCTTCACTGAATGCCTTTAAATTTAATATTTTTAATTTGTGATTTTTTTTTATTTGTTTGTTTTAATAGTTTAATAAAAATAAAGGTTTGTGGGACTTTAGATGTGTATTACTTAAAACAATTAATTGTTTAAGATATTTTATTTGAATATTTATTTTTTTTATTATTACTTTATTTTTAAGTTTAAATTTTTTGTTAACAGGGGGAGTTTTTTTAATTGAATACAAACTTATATTGATTAATTCTATTCAATTTAATTATGTTATTTTATTAGATTGAATATCTTTAATATTTATTTCTTTTGTTTTATTAATTTCTTCTAGTGTTATTATTTATAGAATGGAATATATAGCAGGTGATTTGAATTTTTATCGTTTTATTTATTTGGTTATAATGTTTGTTATATCTATATTATTAATAATTATAAGACCTAGTTTAATCAGGATTTTACTTGGCTGGGATGGTCTAGGTTTAGTTTCTTATTGTTTAGTAATTTATTATCAAAATGAAAGGTCAAGAAATGCAGGCATAATTACTTTTTTAACTAATCGAGTAGGGGATGTTGCTTTACTTATATCGATTTGTTGAATAATTAATTATGGTAGATTAAATTTTACTCAGTATCTTATAGTTGTTAAAAATGATTATTATATAATTTATATTAGTTTTATAGTAATGTTAGCTTGTATTACTAAAAGTGCTCAAATTCCTTTTTCTTCCTGACTTCCTGCTGCTATAGCAGCTCCTACTCCTGTATCTTCTCTTGTTCACTCATCTACTTTAGTTACAGCTGGTGTTTACTTAACTATTCGTTTTTTTAATGGTTTTTCTTCTTTTTTAATATATTTAATATTAATAGTTTCAGTAATTACTATATTTATATCTGGTTTAGGTGCTAATTTTGAGTTTGATTTGAAAAAAATTATTGCTCTTTCTACTTTAAGTCAATTAGGTTTAATATTTAGTGTTATTTTTATAGGTGAATTTAAATTAGGATTTTTTCATTTAATTATTCATGCTTTATTTAAAGCTTTATTATTTATATGCGCAGGTTTAATTATTCATAATTGTCTTGATAACCAAGATATTCGTTTTCTAGGGGGTACTATTAATTCATTTCCTTTAACTAGATCTTATTTTATGATTTGTAATTTTTCTTTGTGTGGTCTTCCTTTTATATCTGGTTTTTACTCTAAAGACTTGATTATTGAATTTTATTCTATAGAAGAGTTTAATTTTTTTATCTATCTGATAATTATAATTTCAGTTGGTTTTACAGTTAGTTATAGGGTTCGTTTATTCTATTATTTATATAATAAAGATAAGACTTTTTTTTCACTAACATATCAAAAAGAGCAGTGAGGAATGATATTATTTGGTATATCTCTTTTAATGGTTAGAGTTCTTTTAAGGGGAAGAATTTTTTCTTGATTTATTATAAAACCTTTTTTAGTTTTTATTCCAATATTTATAAAACTAATGGTTTTAATTTTTATTTTTCTTGGGTTTTTAATAGGTTTAATTGGTTCTCAATTTTATTTTTATTATTCTTCTTTTAGTTTAAATAACTTAATAATAGCAAGTTTTCTTGGTTCTATATGAAATATAAAATTAATTTCTACTTATTGAGTTATTAAAATTCCTATTTTTTTTAGAAAATTAACTTATTCTAATTACGATCAAGGTTGATTTGAGTATTATGGATTTAATAGTATAAAAAAATTAATTTTATTTACTAATCTAATTTTGCAAAAATTTTCATTGGTTTATATAAAAATTTTTTTATTGATAATTATTGTTATTTTTATTAATCTTTTTATTTTATAAACTTATATAGCTTATATAGAGCATAGTGTTGAAGTTACTAAGGAAATTTTTATTTGTAAGTATTTATAGTACAAAGTACAATTTTACAATGAAAATGTAATGTTTATTAAACTATATAAATAGAAATATAAACGGTTTACCGCTTAAAATTTTAAGTTAGAAGCTTAATTTTGATATTTCTTAATTGGAGGTTTACTCAATTTAATCATTAACAGTGATTTTCCTATTTGGTTTCAATTAAGCGGGATAAATCATCTTTTAGGTCGAAACTAATTGCATCTTAATGCTTCTCACTTAGATAAATTGATAAACAATATTTTTTAATTGCAAATTAAATGTTAAAATTAACTATTATCCAATTTTAATCATTTTAATGCTCCTTGATTTCATTCATGGTATAATCCAAGGGTTAAAATTAAAATAAAAAAATTTATGGTGATGAAAATTTCATTTAAAATTCTGAATTTAATTAATTTAATAATTGGTAAGATAAGGGCGATTTCGATATCAAAAATTAAGAAAATAATAGCAATTAGAAAAAAGTTAATCGAGAATGGTGTACGTGTATTTGATTTTGGGTCAAAACCGCATTCAAATGGTGAATTTTTTTCTTTATCAAAAAAAGGTTTTTTTGAACATAAATTTAGAATAAACAATATTAATAATAAAATTATATTGATTATAATGGTTAAATTAAGAATTATAATAATTATTTATACTGAAATCAGATTTTCTAATTGGAAGTTAGATATAATAATTATATTATATAAATATTTACCTCATCAATAAATTGAGATGTATAGAAAAATTCATACTACATCTACAAAATGTCAATACCAGGCGGCAGCCTCAAATCCGAAGTGATGGGATTTTGAAAAATGGTAGTTTAAATGACGTAATAAACAAATTAATAAAAATATAGTTCCAATTAGTACATGAAGACCGTGAAATCCTGTTGCTATAAAAAAAGTAGATCCATAAATTGAGTCTGAAATACAGAATGGGGCTTCCATATATTCAAATAATTGAAGCCTAGAGAAATATAAACCTAGGATTACAGTTAAAATTAATCTGATTTTGGTTTGGTTAAAATTATTTTCTATTAATCTGTGATGTGCTCATGTGACTGTTAATCCTGAAGACAATAAAATTAATGTGTTTAAGAATGGGATTTCAATAGGGTTAAATGGTATAATACTTATTGGAGGTCAATTTAATCCTACCTCTACTCTAGGTGAAAGTGAATTATGGAAAAATCTTCAAAAAAATGAAATGAAAAAAAAGATTTCTGATACAATAAATAAGATTATTCCTCATCGTAATCCTAAAGATACTTTAAAGGTGTGATTTCCTTGGTATGTCCCTTCTCGAACAATATCTCGTCATCATTGGAATATAATTATTAGAGTGGTTATTATTCCTATTAATATTAAATTTGTTTTATATAAATGGAATCATTTAATTAATCCTATAAAATTATTTAGAGCAGAAATTGATCCTAAAATAGGTCATGGACTGTAAGTTACTAAATGAAATGGGTGATTTTTTATCATTAATTTACTTCTTTAGAATATAAAGATGCTAAAACAGTAAAAACATAGGCCTGAATAACTGATACTGCTATTTCTAAAATTAATAGAATAATTTGACTAAATAAAACTAATCATACAGAAATTAAATTTATTATTGGTCCTATTTGTCCTAATAAAGTTAATAAGAGATGACCTGCAATTATATTAGCTGAAAGTCGAACTGCTAAGGCTCCTGGTCGAATTAAATTTCTAATTGTTTCAATACATACTATAAAAAATATTAGAGCGGGGGGTGTTCCTTGTGGTGTTAAATGGGCAAATATGTAGTTTGTTTTTTTAATTCAACCAAAAATTATAAATGAGAGTCATAATGGTAAAGCTATTCTTAAGGTAATATTTATGTGTGAAGTTGCTGTGAAAATATACGGAAACAATCCTAAAAAATTATTGATTAAAATAAATGCAAAAATTCTTGTAAAAAGGATTGTTCTGCCTTTAGAGGTTTCTGGAAGTAAAATTTTCATTTCTTTATGTATAATTTTTATAATAGAGATTCATAATATTATATTACGGGATGGTACCATTCAGAAAAAATAAGGTATAATTAAAATAAATAAGGTTAATCTTAGTCAATTAAAAGATAAAATATAAGTAGATGGATCAAAAGATGAAAATAAAGATGTTATCATTTTCAATTAATCTTGGTGGATTTGTGAATGATTTTCTTTTGTGGTGTAAAGTAAAATGAAAAATAGTTCAAACAAATTATAAAAAAAATAAGTATTAAAGTTAATAAAAAAATTATTATTCAATTTATTGGTGCTATTTGTGGTATAAAAGATTATATTTAAATTATTTTAGATTGACATTCTAATGTTATATATTAACTAAATCTTTCATTAGAAATATATGTTAATATATTATAATTGGTTTAAAATTCCAATGCTTACTTTCAGCCATCTAATGTAAAATGATTTTATTCAGTTGATGAAATATTTGGGTCTAATTCTTTCAATTACAATTGGTATAAAACTATGATTTGTACCACAAATTTCAGAACATTGTCCAATAAATAATCCAGTTCGAAAACAGGAAAATGAGAATTGATTAATTCGTCCTGGGGTTGCATCTACCTTGACTCCTAAAGATGGAATTGCTCAAGAATGAATAACATCTCTTGATGTCACTAATATACGAATTTGTGATTTATATGGAATTACTATTCGATTATCAACTTCAATTAGACGGAATTGAAAATTTTCTAAATCTTTTGAAGGAATTATATATGAATCAAATTCAATGTTCTTAAAATCTGAATATTCATATGTTCAGTATCATTGATGTCCAATTGTTTTAATAGAGATGAGGGGGTTTGAAATTTCATCTATTAAATAAATTAATTTTAATGATGGAATAGCAATAAATATTAAAGTTAAAGCTGGTAAAACTGTTCAAATAATTTCAATTGTTTGTCCTTCTAATAAATATCGGTGTGAAAATTTATTAAAGAATAGATTTATTAGAATTTGAGTTACTAAAATTGTAATAATCGTTAAAATTAAAAGAGCATGATCATGAAAAAAAGTTAATTGTTCTATAGTGGGTGAGGCTCTATCTTGAAGTTGAATTAATTTTCATGTAGAAATTTCTAAAAAAATTAAATTTATATTTGGAGCTTAAATCCAATGCACTATTCTGCCATATTAGATATTTAGTAATAAAAGGAATTTCAGAGAATCTATGTTCAGCAGGGGGATGATTTTGTTGTCATTCAATTGAAGTATTAAATCTTTTAGGGGATATTCTTAATCGTTTTGTTGATAATCTTTCTCAAACAATGAAAATTAAATATAAGATTGCTATAAATGAAATTATTGATCCTAAAGAGGAAATTCTATTTCAGATAAAATATGGATCAGGATAATCTGAATAACGTCGAGGTATCCCTCTTAATCCTAGAAAATGTTGAGGGAAAAATGTTAAATTTACTCCTAAAAATATAATGAAGAATTGGATTTTTAAAAATTTTTCATTTAGTGTAAGACCTGTAATAAGAGGAAATCATTGAACTAATCCAGCTAGAATTGCAAATACAGCTCCTATAGATAGAACATAGTGAAAGTGGGCAACTACATAATATGTATCATGTAAGATGATATCAATTGAAGAATTAGCTAAAACGATTCCTGTTAATCCTCCTACTGTAAATAAAAATACAAATCCTAAACTTCAGAGTAATACTGGGTTGAACCGGAATACTACTCCGTGGAATGTAGCTATTCATCTGAAAATTTTAATACCAGTAGGTACTGCAATAATTATAGTAGCGGACGTAAAATAAGCTCGTGTGTCTACATCTATTCCAACAGTGAATATATGGTGAGCTCAAACTACAAATCCTAATAAACCAATTGCTATTATAGCATAAATTATTCCTAATGTACCAAAAGTTTCTTTTTTTCCTCTTTCTTGTCTAATAATGTGGGAGATTATACCGAATCCTGGTAAAATTAAAATATAAACTTCAGGGTGTCCAAAAAATCAAAATAAATGTTGATATAAAATTGGATCACCTCCACCAATTGGGTCGAAAAAAGATGTATTAATATTACGATCTGTTAAAAGTATTGTAATTGCTCCTGCTAAAACTGGAAGAGATAAAAGTAGTAATACAGCGGTAATTAATACTGCTCAAACAAATAAAGGGGTTTTTTCTATGGTTATACCATATGCTCGTATATTTATAATAGTGGAAATAAAATTGATTGCACCTAGAATTGAAGAAATACCTGCTAAATGTAAACTAAAAATAGCTAAATCTACTGATGGTCCTCTGTGGGCAATATTACCAGAAAGGGGGGGATAAACGGTTCAACCTGTTCCAGCTCCTCTTTCAATTATACTTCTTGAAATTATAAAAATAATAGCTGGGGGTAATAATCAAAATCTTATATTATTTAGTCGTGGGAATGCTATATCAGGTGCTCCAATTATTAATGGTACTAATCAATTTCCGAATCCTCCAATTATGATTGGTATTACTATAAAGAAAATTATAACAAAAGCATGTGCTGTTACAATTACATTGTAGATTTGATCATTACCAATTAATGTGCCAGGATTTCCTAATTCTGCACGAATTAATAATCTAAGCGATGTTCCTACTATTCCTGATCAAAATCCAAAAATAAAATATAAAGTTCCAATATCTTTATGGTTAGAAGAAAATAACCATTTATTCGGTAAAATGGCTGATTAGGCGATAAATTGTAAATTTATTTATGATATATAATATCTTTTACTAGTCTTATATTCAATTATGATTTAAAATTGCAAGTTTTAAGGTGAATTTTTCTAAGGCTTAAAATTTAATTTATTTTTAACTTTGAAGGTTAATAGTTTATTTAACTTAAATCCTTAAAATCATCTTCTTCAAGATAAAAAAATTAGTCTAAATAGGATTATTAAATTAAAGCTTAAGAATATACTGTTAATGGGGTTTTTATTAAAATAAAATTTATTATTTTGCGATAATAAAAATATAGGGAATAATACTCGAATGTAGAAAAAAATTGATATTAACGTTAAAATAATTAGGATTAATGGTAATATTAAAAAATTATTTTCTACTAATCATAATACAGTCAATCATTTAGGTAAAAATCCAATTAATGGTGGTAATCCTCTTAAAGATAAAAAGTTTAGTATAATAAATAAACTTATAAATAAATTATTTCTTGAGGTTTGGATATGATTTAAATAAAAAATTTTCAATTTTCTGAAATAAAATATTAAATTAAAATTTGTTATAGTATAAATGACAATATAAATGATTCAGATATAATTATTTATAAAACTACATATTATTCATGCTATATGATTGATTGATGAATATGCTAGTATTTTTCGTAAACTAATTTGTCCTAATCCTATAATTGAACCAATCAATGATGAAAGGATAATTGATGTAATAAATATAATAGAATTTTTAACTGATATAATTATAAATACAAAAGGGGCAATTTTTTGTCAAGTTAATAGTATAAAACAATTTCTTCATTTTAATCCTTCAGCAACTTCTGGTAATCAAAAATGTATCGGTGCTATTCCTAATTTTATAATTAAAGATGTAAATATAATTAGATCTCCTAGTTGTGAATTGTTTAATAATATATTATTTTTTATGATGATAGAAAGAAGAAGTATTGAAGAGGCTAGGGATTGAATAATAAAGTATTTTGATATAGCTTCAGAAGATTTATTAGAATTACACTTTATTAAAGGAATAAATCTTATTAAATTTATTTCTATGCCTAATCATATTATAAATCAAGAAAATGAGGAAATTCTAATTATTGTTCCAGCTAGGGTGAAATTTAGAAAAAATAATTTATTAAATTTAGTTATTAAAAAGAGACATGGTTTGTCATAAATGGGGTATGAACCCAGTAGCTTAATTAGCTTATCTTTTTATATTTTAGTATAAATGTACGTGAAATTTTGATTTTTAAAGTGTTAATTTTATTTAACAAATATATTAGTACTAAATTTATTTAACTGACTTTAATTCTAAAATTATCAATAATTCACTAACATATCAAATTTACTAGATCACTAATCGGGTTTATTAGATTACTAATTCTAAAATTATCAATAATTCAAACATATCAAATTTATTAGATCACTAATTCTAAAATTATCAATAATTCACTAACATATCAAATTTACTAGATCACTAATCAAATTTATTAGATCACTAATTCTAAAATTATCAATAATTCACTAACATATCAAATTTACTAGATCACTAATTGGGTTTATTAGATCACTAATTCTAAAATTATCAATAATTCACTAACATATCAAATTTACTAGATCACTAATCGGGTTTATTAGATCACTAATTCTAAAATTATCAATAATTCACTAACATATCAAATTTACTAGATCACTAATCGGGTTTATTAGATCACTAATTCTAAAATTATCAATAATTCACTAACATATCAAATTTATTAGATCACTAATCGGGTTTATTAGATCACTAATTCTAAAATTATCAATAATTCACTAACATATCAAATTTACTAGATCACTAATTCTAAAATTATCAATAATTCACTAACATATCAAATTTACTAGATCACTAATCGGGTTTATTAGATCACTAATTCTAAAATTATCAATAATTCACTAACATATCAAATTTACTAGATCACTAATCGGGTTTATTAGATCACTAATTCTAAAATTATCAATAATTCACTAACATATCAAATTTATTAGATCACTAATCGGGTTTATTAGATCACTAATTCTAAAATTATCAATAATTCACTAACATATCAAATTTACTAGATCACTAATCGGGTTTATTAGATCACTAATTCTAAAATTATCAATAATTTACTAATATATCAAATTTACTAGATCACTAATCGGGTTTATTAGATCACTAATTCTAAAATTATCAATAATTCACTAATATATCAAATTTACTAGATCACTAATCGGGTTTATTAGATCACTAATTCTAAAATTATCAATAATTCACTAACATATCAAATTTGATCTTTAATTTTAATTAATAAATATTTTGTATTTTGTAAAAATATACCTTTTATAACAAGTAAATTTTTTACTTTTTAATAAAAAAAAATATAAATTTATATAAAAATTTTTACAAAATAATTTAGATTAAAGTGTTTTATAATTATATTAGTTAAACTTATTGATTTATAATATATTTAAATTATTAATATAAATTTATTTTAATTATTTATTTTTAATTTTAATTTACTTATTAATATTACTTTGCAAATTAAGTTTGAAATAAAAGCTAGGTGTTGTTTTTGTTGATAATTTAAGTTAAAATAAAAACTTATTAGCTTATCGGGGTTTGAAATTTTTATTATTTTTAAGAACCGGCTGGTTGTAAAGGTAAAAAACATTTTTGATTCTATCAAAATCACCCTTTTTATCAGGCACATTACA